AGAGTGGGCAATGAGCTGATTTGAGTCAGGGGAGGTGCTCCACTCTTATATTAGGAAAGATAGACATTTGCAGGAAAGATGGACAGTTTGCTCTTTGCGAAAACTCTATTTAGTCTTGACCAGATGAGTCCCCTTAGGCTTTGTGTAGAAGTACGATTATTACACCACGGGAATCAACCTACTTTCTTTTCATTTTTCAAATCCCACACCCATTCCATTAAGCAACAATTGTTCACAGCCTTAGCTCTTCATTAAAGTAGTCCCTCTCCGCTATGCTATATGCAGGAGTAGCCGTAGCCCTCCCACTTTCTCTTCCGGTGACAAAACAAAGAGCCTTCAAATCTCTAAGAAGAAGCCTTTTTGGGGTAAGAGCTATTAGAGTCATTTTTTTTTATACATTCAATTCATCCCACGGGTCTCGGCTATCAAGAGTTTACGAGCTTGCGTGTGAACAAAAAGGGGGCGTACCCCAGTCTTTGTTGTGTTGATTGGATCTTTGCATTGGTAGAAATGAATTGGGCATTGGCTTCAATCATGGACAGGTCAAGGATATCTTCTCTCCAAAAGACCAAGGGCAGGGGATTCGTTCGAGATCTTCGACATTCATCCATCCATAGGCAATCTCTCCTTCCATTTTGATACATAGTTGGCCCTTCTAACCATTGCTTTCATTTCAGGATGAGAACCAAAGACTCAAGCCAGCCCGGTCCGAGCAAGCAAGACAAGCCTAACCTCATTCAGTACTATTACAATCCTCCCAAGACGACTTCCATTGGGAAGCATTACAAGCCATAAGTCTTTCTCATCGGTCAACTCGCAGTTATGCTTCAGATGCTTCGCCCTTACCCTTTCCCTTGTAGAGAGGTGGTATTCTAAAAAAAGCATACAAATCAATAAGAAGTGGTATCTGTTGATGAAATGCCATTGCATGGATCTCCCTCCACAGCACAGCAAGAGAAGCATTTGATGGCTATCGCACAGAAGGAAGCTACGGCCGACACTACTCTTGTAATTCGACAAGCCATTTCTTTTCTGGGCAGAAGCACCCTCAACGAGGCCCAATGGAATGGAACGAGAAAGTTACCTAACTTGGTATTCTAGCCTTGGGGATAGAGCCCGCTCTCACACCTTAGGCTTACCCTTTAGGGCTTCACACCTTCTCTTTGAGTCGCCTCCTGTTGCTTCTTTCGACTCTTGTTTTTATGTTGCCCCTGCGGTCTCGGGTCCTTCAGATACCTTCTGCGTACAACTTCCTACTTGGCAGGCCCTGGATCATTCTTATCTAGAAAGAAGTAACCAACTCCGAAGGCAAGCGACATGTCCTGCTCTATCAAACTATGGGGAGACTTCCCGGGGGTGACTCTTCAGGGACCGTCCGATTGATTGACTACAGATCTCTATGGTCGTTCACTGTGGGTAGGGGCTTATTGAGCCCTAATGACCCTCCCTTTTCGGTGTACACGGGCACGATACAGAAGCCCTTGCTCAATCAGCGGTATTCTTGATGGGAACCAAAACGAAAGCACAGCCGACAGCGGCGATGAATGGTAGGAGTCAGAAAGCCAAGCGAAGGCGAAGTTTGACGGCTATAGACAGCGAGGAAGGTAAAGCCAACCAAGTCGAAGTGCGCCAGCAGGACCAACCCTAGTTCACAACCTAGTGGAACAGGCAAGGAATGAAATGCAATGGCAGGCAAGGGACTGGCGTGGAATGAGATGCAATGGCAGGCATAAGAAACCTAGGAAGCGCCTCATACGGCGAAGCTGCAGCTGCAGTTAGACCTGCTCAAACAATTAGGTATTCTCAGACTAGAAGCATCTGTTACACCCGTACCTAAAAAGGAACTTCCTTCGACAACTAGAAGCCTTACCTTTGATAAATAGAGTTCTGTCCGAGGCGTGGAAAGTCAAACCTTCCTTCTAGCAGGAAAGGAAGAAGCAGATGCGTACGTACTTAACACTTCTGAGTGAAGTGAGAAGTGGAGGGATCTCCTGTTGATGTTGTTGGTAGGCCGAGGGTTCCTGGACTTGATGAGTCAGATAGTTCCGTTCCAGGAAGTGCTTTTCCTAGACTTGATGAGTCAGAGGGTTCCGTTCTGGTTCGAAAGGGGCAGAAGAAGATATAGAATCTACTCCAAAAGGGCTCTTTCCTTACTCTAAAGTAAGGCTTCTAGGGACCTCCGCTCCTTTTAGGTCCGGATGTAACTGCTGCTAAAGAAAGGCTTCAACGCGTCAGAATAGCCCTAAGAAATGGTTTTTCTCGTCTCGCTGTACGTTCCGAATCAGATGAATCTGCTCCTTCCATCTTTCGTTCCCGGTCCTTTGAGGGAAAGAAGAAAAAAGAAGATATTAAATCAAGTCAGAAAGAAAGGAACCTGCGTCCGAGAAAGGCTCATTGTGGAATGAAAGAAGACGTACAGAAGAAAGAACAAGAGCCCTCTGTTTAGGGCATTCGTTGTAGATTTTCTTCTCAAAAGAAGACAGGAAGAAGAAAGAAAATG